GTTGTCATAGCTTAAAATCAAGCATAGCACTGAAAATGCTAAGATGGCCCACTCCTGATAACACAAGGTCTTGGTCTTAAACCTCTTGTTGTCTAAACCCTGTACTTATACATGCAAGCCTCATCACAACAGTGAAACTGCCCACCATAATCGCATATCGGAGCTGGTATCAGGCTAATAGCCCACGACACCAAGCAATATAAGCCACGCCCCCACGGGCCAGCAGCAGTAGTTAATATTTGGCCATAAGCGAAAGCTTGACCCAATAACAGAGTTCTATTTAGGGCCGGTTAATCTCGTGCCAGCGACCGCGGTTAAACGACAGACCCAAGACAACATAATCGGCGTAAAGCACGACTAAAATTCACGTTACCTTGTTAGGGGTAAAGACAGACTGGGCTGTAAAAAGCTATAAGCCCCTACTAAACACATAACCCTAATAATAAACAACTTTGACTCGTGAAAGCTAGGACACAAACTAAGATTAGATACCTTACTATGCTTAGCCATAACCAAGCAGCTAAATAACCAGCTACTCGCCAAATAACTACGAGTTATAACTTAAAATTTAAAAGACTTGACGGTACTTCACACCAACCTAGAGGAGCCTGTCTAATAACCGATAACCCACGATTAACCCAACCTACCCTAGCCCAATCAGTCTATATACCGCCGTCGCCAGCTTACCTTATGAAAGAAACAAAGTAAGCCTAATAATAATACATTAACACGACAGGTCGAGGTGTAACTAATGAGTAGGATAAGATGGGCTACAATTTCTAATCCAGAAAAAACGAATAGACTATGAAACTAGAAACTGAAGGCGGATTTAGCAGTAGGTTAAGAATAAACATGCCTAACCGAAGATAATGCAATGAAGTGCGCACACACCGCCCGTCATCCCTGTAAGACCTATATATTATCCATAAAAACCACCCATCTACTAAACAGGGCAAGTCGTAACACGGTAAGCGTACTGGAAAGTGCGCTTAGAAACAAAAAGTAGCTTAACCAAAGCATTCGACCTACAATCGAACGATATTACACAATAATCTTTTTGAGCCAAAGCTATAACCACACAAACATCATTATACCATTAAACAAACCATTTGACCAACTAAGTAGAGGCGATCGAACAGTCACAACATATCTTAAAAGTACCGCAAGGGAATCGCACTAAAGCAAAAAATAGCAAAGATAAACTCTTGTACCTTTAGCATCATGGTTTAGCAAGATACCCAAGGCAAGAAGAATCACAGTCTACAATCCCGAAACCAGATGAGCTACCTTCGAGCAGCCTAATGGGCAAACCCTTCTCTGTAGCAAAAGAGTGGGAAGACTTAAAGGTAGAGGCGAAACACCTACCGAATCTGGAGATAGCTGGCTACCCAAAAAGGAATATAAGTTCCACTTTAGATCTAAAGATAAATTCATATTAAACTAAAGAAACTCAATAGGGGTACAGCTCTATTGAAACAGGATACAACCTGTATTTGAGAGCACATCCCCTAACTACTACCCGTAGGCTTTAAAGCAGCCAACTAATAAAATATCGTTAAAGAATTTAACAAAAAAATACAAAAACCACCCTTAAACTCCAAATATACTAAAGGTAATCCTATTTACTATAGGAAATATTCTGCTAAAACTAATAATAAGACACCCTCTCTATACGCGCCTTTCCACTAGAACAGAAAATCTACTAGCCATCAACAGACCAAACCAGGACAAATGAAACCCAATACATATCCAACTCCCACTGTAAATCCAACACAGGTGCGTTAAAAAGAAAGATAAAATACTAAAAAAGGAACTCGGCAACCAAAGACCCCAACTGTTTAACAAAAACATAACCTTTAGACATTAACTAATATTAAAGGCAACGCCTGCCCAGTGAATAATTAAACGGCCGCGGTACCCTAACCGTGCAAAGGTAGCATAATCACTTGCCTATTAATTGTAGGCCTGTACGAAAGGCATCATGAGGGCCTAACTGTCTCTTTTAGTAAATCAATTAAACTGATCTCCCAGTCAAAAAGCTGGGATAGTAACATAAGACCAGAAGACCCTGTGAAGCTTTAATTAGACTATTAAATCCTATAATAACTACTTTAGGTTGGGGCGACCTTGGAAAAAAAAAGAACTTCCATAATACTTTATATTTTTATATAAACTAAGACCAACAAGTCTACAGCGACCCAGCACAGCTGATAATTGAACCAAGTTACTCCAGGGATAACAGCGCTATCTTCTTCAAGAGCCCATATCAAAAAGAAGGTTTACGACCTCGATGTTGGATCAGGACACCCCAATGGTGCAGCCGCTATTAAAGGTTCGTTTGTTCAACGATTAATAGTCCTACGTGATCTGAGTTCAGACCGGAGTAATCCAGGTCGGTTTCTATCTATGTCCCAGCTATATCTAGTACGAAAGGATTGATATAGCGGGGCCTATATCACAGACAAGCCCCTTAAATTAATAACACCCAAACACCAGACCAAGAAAAGGTCAGTTTAGAGACACACCTAAACATATTACTGAAACCCTACTAAGCATTACTAATTCACTACTCTACATCCTACCAATTCTAATTGCTGTAGCCTTTCTAACCCTTTTAGAACGAAAACTACTAGGTTATATACAACTCCGAAAAGGGCCCAATTTAGTAGGGCCTCTAGGACTTCTACAACCCATTGCCGATGGGCTTAAACTAATCTCCAAAGAGTCAACCAAACCCACTATATCATCCCCTATCCTATTTACCCTATCTCCAATCCTAGCCCTAACCCTAGCATTAACCTGCTGAGCACCAATCCCTATACCACAACCACTAATCAACATAAACTTAGGAATCCTCTTTATCATAGCGATATCCGGAATATTCACCTATACTATTCTATGATCAGGATGGTCTTCCAACTCAAAATACCCTTTAATAGGAGCAATACGGGCAGTAGCACAAATCATCTCATACGAAGTCACCCTGGGCTTAATCATTATTTCCATAGCGATACTCTCCGGAGGATACTCTTTAATAACATTCACAGAAACACAAGAACATTTATGACTTCTTATCCCATCTTGACCCCTAGCTATAATATGATTCACTTCAACCCTAGCTGAAACTAACCGCTCACCATTTGACCTTACTGAAGGCGAATCTGAATTAGTATCCGGATTCAATGTAGAATTTTCAGCAGGCCCATTTGCACTGTTATTCTTAGCTGAATACACCAACATCCTTATAATAAACACCCTTTCAGTCACAATATTTATAAACCCTGGATCACTAAACCCCCAACTCTATACAACCAACCTAATAATAAAAACAGTTCTACTTACAGTCATATTCCTATGAATTCGGGCTTCATACCCACGATTCCGCTACGATCAACTCATACACCTTCTATGAAAACAATATTTACCTATAAGCCTGGCCATATGCCTACTTAATCTTTCCACTTCCTCTACACTCATAGGAACACCACCACAATGGAAACGTGCCCGAGTAGGGACTACCTTGATAGAGTAGACACGGAGACCAACAAACTCCCGCTTCCTGACAAAAATACTCTCCTGGCCCCCCCCCCCAACACCCCCCCGGATTTTAAACCGGGTTCCGACTACTATGTAATATTATTCATTATTAGTCTTTATTTCACTATGTATAATCATACATTAATGTTTTGCCTCACGCCTATTAAACCAGAATTACTCTATAATTATTAGTATACAAAAATGGGATCGTACATCTAACTTGCCTCCACATTTCCCAGACGTTCCATGTTTTCTTGAATATTTATTATTCGTAACCATGACTATCCCGTTCCTAATGGTGTCCCTTAGTCTAGCTCAGCCCGTGAAACCCTCTATCCTTCCACTTCAGGCATACAGTCCTGCTTTTCACGGCCATATATTGTAACCCCTCCCACAGTGCTCTTTAAGAGGCCACTGGTTACACTCTCACGTCCATCTCAACGGCCCGGAACCATCCCTCCCTACTAGCTTTTTCCAAGGCCTTTGGTCGCACCCGTTATATTGGTACATATCACCTCATGTTCTTATCAGCCTGCTCGTTCCACCCCTGGTAGTCCTTTTTATCTCTACCTTTCACCTGACACCCATATATGCCCGTTACCGTTACCCCTACCGGGGTGGACAATCTAGTCCGGGTGGCGCAATATTCTTGGTCTAGCATATTCCCTATATGGATACATTCTCTCCATGATTATTAGACATATTTCTCTTATCGCCGGCTTTTCTCATTGTTTTTTTATAGCATTTTTACCGCTGTTTGCACAATTTTTAAACCCTATTTTTAAAAATCTTACTTTCACGATACGACAAAACTATAATAAACAACGTTCCCAAAAAAGTATAATTATTTTTATACAACCTTACATTCAACCCCCCCCCACCACATTTATATATTTTTTTCCCAAATAAAATTTTACTCCGGTATTTTGCCACTTTTTTCCAGAAATAAATTTCATATGTTGAAATACTCCTCTCACCACTTTAGTCTTTTTTCCCACACTAAATTACGATACTGATTTTCTATAATAAATCACCGTTCAAAATTTACTCTTGTGTAAAAATACTCCTACTATTTTAATGGTTTTTCCGTATCTATATTACAATACTGATTTTTTATAATAAAAAACTACTATAAAAACCAATAATGACTTAGAATAATTTACGATAAAATAACCACTCCCCCTCAATAATTGTATTAATGCAAAATCTTCCCCACTAATATAGTTATTTTATCCCATGCTTACAGTATAATGCTGATTTTCTATAATAAATCACCATTCAAAATTTACTTTTGTGTAAAAATACTCCTACTATTTTAATGGTTTTTCCGTATCTATATTACAATACTGATTTTTTATAATTAAAAATCATCCTCTCTCGTTTCTTATATTATAACATACAGCTCTACTATTTTAGTGGTCTCCACATCTATATTAAGGTAGCACAGCCAGGCCATGCAAAAGGCTTAAAACCTAAACACAGGTGTTCAAATCATCTCCTTAATATTAGAAAGCCAAGACTTGAACTTGAACCTGAAAGCCCAAAACTTTCAATACTGCCTATATACTACTTTCTAAGTAAAGTCAGCTAAACAAGCTATCGGGCCCATACCCCGAAAATGCCACACGGCCTTTACTAATTAACATTACAGCCTGATTAATAATTACAACAAGCATTACTCTAAGCACCGTACTAGTAACCATAATAACTCACTGACTTATAGTATGAGCATGCCTAGAAATCAACACCTTATCTATAATCCCCATCATCTCTAAATCACACCACCCCCGAGCAACAGAAGCCACTATTAAATACTACTTAACACAAACTATAGCTTCTACCACCTTATTATTTGCAGTAACAATAAATGCTATAAACACATCCAACTGAGAAACCAATGTTACATCAGAATCAATCACAATTACAATCATCACCCTAGCCCTAATAATAAAAATAGCGGCTGCCCCCTTCCACTTCTGACTACCAGAAGTGGCACAAGGCACTACTACTATAACAGCCCTAACCATCCTCACATGACAAAAAATCGCACCGCTAACAATTATACTAACAATCCACGACAAAACAAACCAAACCCTTCTACTAACATCAGCAATTCTATCCACCCTTGTAGGCGGCCTAGGTAGCCTAAACCAAACCCAACTACGAAAACTTATAGCCTTCTCATCCATCGCCCACACTGGGTGAATCTTAGCTACAATAACTACTGCACCCAAAATCTCAACACTTACCTTCACAATCTATACTATAGCCACAACCCCTATCTTCCTATCAATTAACCATACACCAGCAGTAACTATTAAAGATATCGGAACAATATGAGCAACCTCACCACACCTTATTATTATTATTACACTAACAGCCCTATCCCTCGGAGGATTACCTCCACTCACAGGATTTATACCAAAATGACTAATCCTTAACAAAATAGTCGCCAAGGGTATAACTATTGAAGCCACAATTATAGCTGTAACCTCTATATTAAGCCTATACGTATACATTCGACTAATATATATTTTATCTATAACCATTACACCCCACACAACTACAATAACAATAAAATGACGAATACCACACAAAAGCTACCCAATAACAACCTCCCTCTTTGCCATAATAACTACCTTTCTACTACCACTTATACCAGACATGTAGAAACTTAAGTTATATTAAACTAGAGGCCTTCAAAGCCCCCAAAAAAGACCACTTTAGTTTCTGCCTAGAATCTGCAGACACGCCACATTGCCTGATTGCAATACAGGAGTTTTAACTTAAACTAAGATTCCCTAGGTCAGGGGGCCTCGATCCCACAAACAACTAATTAACAGCTAGTCATCCAAACCGGCGGACTTTAACCTAGTTTTCTCCGTTTTTGTAAGGAAAGAAAAAAACGGAGAAACCCCGGGCAAACTAGCCGACTTCAGATTTGCAGTCTGACATGTTAAACACCTCAGGGTTTGGCAGCAAGGAAAATACCTATGTATAGGTTTACAGCCTACCGCTTATATTTCAGCCATACTACCAGTGTTTATCACCCGTTGACTATTTTCAACTAACCATAAAGATATCGGAACCTTATATCTTCTATTCGGAGCCTGATCCGGTCTTACCGGAGCATGCCTAAGCCTATTGATACGCATAGAATTAACCCAGCCCGGCTCACTTCTAGGCAGCGATCAAATATATAACGTACTAGTAACCGCCCACGCATTTATCATAATTTTCTTCATAGTTATACCAATTATGATCGGAGGGTTCGGCAATTGACTTATCCCTTTAATAATCGGAGCCCCAGATATAGCCTTTCCACGAATAAACAATATAAGCTTTTGACTACTCCCACCTGCACTCCTCCTACTCCTATCCTCCTCCTATGTAGAAGCCGGCGCCGGCACAGGATGAACAGTCTACCCGCCCCTATCGGGAAACCTAGTTCACTCCGGACCATCAGTTGACTTAGCTATTTTTTCACTACACCTAGCAGGAGCCTCATCTATCCTAGGGGCAATTAACTTTATTACTACATGTATTAACATAAAACCCAAATCTATACCAATATTTAATCTTCCACTGTTCGTATGATCTGTCCTAATCACAGCCATTATGCTTCTACTAGCTTTACCTGTCCTAGCAGCCGCAATTACCATGCTATTAACAGACCGAAATCTAAACACATCCTTTTTCGATCCGTCAGGAGGAGGAGACCCAGTTCTATTCCAACATCTATTCTGATTCTTTGGTCATCCTGAAGTCTACATTCTTATTCTACCAGGGTTTGGTATCGTATCTAGCATTATCACTTTCTATACTGGAAAAAAAAACACCTTCGGATACACCAGTATAATTTGAGCAATAATATCAATTGCAATCCTGGGCTTCGTAGTATGAGCACATCATATGTTTACAGTAGGCCTAGATATTGACAGTCGAGCCTACTTCACTGCTGCAACAATAATCATTGCTATTCCCACAGGAATTAAAGTATTCGGTTGATTAGCCACTCTAGCAGGAGGCCAAATTAAATGACAAACCCCAATCTACTGAGCCCTTGGGTTTATTTTTTTATTTACTGTGGGCGGTATAACAGGCATCATCCTGGCAAACTCATCACTAGATATTGTCCTACATGACACCTACTACGTAGTAGCCCACTTCCACTATGTACTCTCAATAGGAGCCGTATTTGCCATTATAGGGGGCCTCACCCACTGATTTCCTTTATTTACCGGATATACACTTAATCAAACTCTAACTAAAACCCAGTTTTGAGTAATGTTCATCGGAGTTAATATAACATTTTTTCCACAACACTTCCTTGGACTTTCTGGTATACCACGACGATACTCTGACTACCCAGATGCCTTCACCCTATGAAATATTATCTCATCAATCGGATCCGCTATTTCCTTAATTGCAGTCCTAATATCTATGTTCATTGTATGAGAAGCCTTAACACATAAACGAGAAACTCAACACCCCTTAGGAAAAAAAACTCATGTAGAATGATTCTACGGCACACCTCCCCCACATCACACACACACCGAACCTACCTACATATCAAATAATTCATACGCTCCAATCCGACAATACATTTCTTATATAAGTTGACCCTGACCCGAGAAAAGGTGGACTATAACCACCATCTATTAATTTCAAATTAACTGCATGTTTATGCTTTCTCCTCGAGAGCCTAGTAAACATTATTACATGGCTTTGTCATAGCCAAATCACAGTTCCTGTGGCTCTTATATGCCACACGCAGCACAATTATCTTTACAAGAAGCCACAGGACCAGCCATAGAAGAAGTCATCTTCCTACACGATCATGTTCTACTACTTACCTGCCTTATATCATTAGTAATTCTTATATTTACAATTACCACTATAACAACAACCCTAACTCATAATGATCCTACAGAAGAAGCAGAACAGCTAGAAGCAGCTTGAACTACTGCTCCAATTATAATTCTAATCCTAACAGCCCTTCCATCCGTACGATCCCTATATCTTATGGAAGAAGTGTTTGATCCTTACCTAACTATTAAATCAACTGGCCATCAATGGTATTGAAACTATGAGTACTCAGATGGGACACAAATCTCATTCGATTCTTATATAACCAAAACTATAGACCTACAAAACGGCTCGCCACGGCTGTTAGAAGTAGACCACCGAATAATTTTGCCAATAGGCCTACAAATCCGAATGATTATCACCGCAGAAGATGTGCTACACTCATGAGCAATCCCATCACTAGGTGTTAAAGTAGACGCAGTACCAGGACGCTTAAACCAACTACCCCTATCCACATCACGAAGCGGGGTATTCTTTGGACAATGCTCAGAGATTTGCGGAGCAAACCACAGCTTTATACCAATTGCAGTAGAAGCAATCCCATTAAGTCAATTTGAACTTTGACTGGCCTCAGAACACTCACTGAGAAGCTTTTACAGCATTAGCCTTTTAAGCTGAAGAAGAAAACCACTTTCCTCAGTGAAATGCCCCAATTAAGCACAACCTCAATCTTTCTAATCTACCTATGAACCTGATTTGTTTTATTTCTAATTATAGAAAAAACAGCAGTATTAATTAAAAATATTCCAACAGACACCCCTAACTCTATACCAAAAAAACCAACACTTATATTACCATGAACATAAATATATTTGAACAATTCATAAGTCCAGAACTTCTCCACACCCCAACTATTATTTTATCTATCTTAATCCCAGCTATAATAATTCATAATAGTCCCAAACTTATAGGAAATCGTATAATAACAGCCATTTCCTGGTTTCTAAAAACTATTATACTAAATATAACCAGCCATCTAACCCCAGAAGGCCAAAAATGAGGCCGTGTCTTAACAAGTCTACTACTATTTATTTTAATCTCAAATCTTATTAACTTACTACCATACACCTTTGCTACCACCTCTCAGCTCTCTATAAATATAGCATTAGCCATTCCCCTATGACTGGCCACCATTATTACCGGTATAACAAAAAACCCATCAAACACTCTAGCCCATCTTCTCCCAGAAGGCTCACCGACCGCTCTAATTCCATTTATAGTTCTAATTGAAACAATCAGCCTTTTTATACGCCCTCTAGCATTAGGGGTACGCCTAATAGCCAACATCACAGCAGGACACCTTCTTATCACTATAATCAGCTCAGCTACCTTTAATCTTATTAACACCTACATCATTCTAAGCATTCTATCATCCGCCCTTTTATTTATCCTAACCATCTTAGAATTGGCAGTAGCTTGCATTCAAGCATATGTGTTTGTATTACTAATCACCCTTTATCTTCAAGAAAACACATAATGACCCACCAACTACACCAATATCATATAGTTGACCCAAGCCCATGGCCCCTAACAGGAGCCATGGGCTCATTACTTCTAGCCTCCGGACTAGCCATATGGTTCCACACCACCTCCACTACTTTATTAAATTTAGGATTTGTAACCATTGTACTAACTATAGCTCAGTGATGACGAGATATCGTACGAGAAAGCACCTATCAAGGACATCACACCCCTGGAGTACAAAAAAATATACGATACGGAATAATCCTATTTATCACCTCAGAAGTCTTTTTTTTCTTAGGGTTCTTTTGAGCTCTATATCATGTAAGTCTAGTCCCAACTCCAGAACTAGGGGCAGAATGACCACCAACCGGAATTAAACCCCTTAACCCTATAGAAATACCTTTGCTTAATACAACAGTACTCCTAACTTCAGGAGCAACCATCACCTGGTCGCATCACACAATAATAAAAGGTAATAAAAAAGAAGCAGTTTCAGCCCTAATAATTACCATCTCCCTGGGGGTATATTTTACAGCCCTACAACTATCAGAATACCAAGAAACTCCTTTCACTATATCAGACAGCGTATATGGGTCCTTATTTTTTGTAGCCACAGGGTTTCACGGGCTTCATGTAATAATTGGAACCACCTTCCTACTAATTTGCTTAATTCGACTAAACCAACATCACTTTACAATAACACACCACTTCGGATACGAAGCAGCAATTTGGTACTGACACTTCGTTGACATCGTATGATTATTTCTATACATCTCAGTATACTGATGAGGCTCCTATTTCTTTAGTATAGAAGTACCAATGCCTTCCAAGCATTAAGCCCCAGTAGGGAAGAAATAATCGACATAACTACAATCTCCATAATATCTTTTATAGTAGCAATACTCCTATACCTAATCAACTCTATCATAACAACAAAACCAGATATTAATAAACTTTCCCCTTACGAATGTGGCTTTGATCCAGTTGGAGACGCTCGAACCCCAATCTCTATCCAATTCTTCCTAGTTGCTATCTTATTTATCCTGTTTGATCTAGAAATCGTACTTCTCCTACCAATCCCATGAAGCACTAACACTAACCCACCAACTATTACAATATTTTTGACCGTTGCACTATTAACAATCCTTACAGCAGGTTTACTCTATGAATGACTACAAGGGGGGTTAGAATGAGCAGAATGCTGAGGTAGTCTAATCAGATACCCGATTTCGACTCAGGAGAACTTAACTATTAAGCCCCAGCAATGGAACTAATTAAAATTATATTATATACGACCTTTATTATTACTCTTATAAGCCTCTCTACACAAAATAAACACTTAATACTAGCCCTCATATGCCTAGAAATGATAACACTTATTCTATTCACAATACTAGTAATCTTTAACTCATCCTCCCTAGCACTTTCACAAAACCCGATACCAATTATTCTACTTACACTATCAGTCTGCGGAGCAGCAATTGGCCTAAGCCTTGTAGTTGCAGTCACACGAACCCGAGGAAATGATTTCCTCAACAATCTTAACTTATTATAATGTTTAAACTTATTTATACAACTACTATATTAATCCCAACTACTATACTAATTAAACCTAACATTCTAATACAAACAACAACATCCTATTCCTTTATCCTAGCACTCCTTAGCCTTAATCTTCTGACACCAAAATCTAATATATACTTAACCCTAGACCACATCTCAACTCCACTACTTACACTATCCTACTGACTTCTACCACTAACCATATTAGCCAGCCAACACACACTATCTAAAGAGCCCCTACAACGACAGCGAACCTTTCTAGCAACCCTTATTCTTCTACAACTATTTATTACACTAACATTCACAGCCAACACTCTAACACTTATATATGTTATATTTGAATCTACACTAATCCCAACCCTAATCATTATTACACGATGAGGACAACAAGCTGAACGTCTAACAGCAGGTACCTACTTTATACTTTACACCCTAACAACATCTATACCTCTACTTATAGCAATCCTCTTCTTAAATAGCCTATCAAACACTCCCACCTTATTTTCCCAAATAACACAACCACACAATCAATGAACCGGGCCCATTCTGTGATTTACCTGTTTAACCGCCTTCCTGGCAAAAATACCAATCTACGGTTTACACCTATGATTACCAAAAGCCCATGTAGAAGCCCCTATTGCCGGATCCATAGTCCTAGCCGCAGTCCTACTAAAAATTGGAGGGTATGGCGTTATCCGCCTATCACAAACTCTATGTACTCCAAAAACAGACATGTTTCTCCCATTTATTGTTCTATCTTTATGGGGGGCTACTTTAGCAAGCCTAACTTGCCTACAACAAACAGACCTGAAGTCTCTAATTGCATATTCATCAATCAGCCACATAGGTTTAGTTATTGCCGCACTATCAACACAAACAGACTGAGGGCTAGCAGGAGCCATAGCCATAATAATTGCACACGGCTTCACCTCATCCATACTATTCTGCCTAGCAAACACCACCTACGAACGCACTCACACCCGTATTATAATCCTAACACGAAACTTTCACAATATTCTTCCAATATCTACAGCCTGATGACTACTAGCTTGTCTAATAAACATTGCTATCCCACCAAGCATAAATTTCACAAGCGAACTGCTAATTATATCTTCTATTTTTAACTGGTGCCCAACATCAATTGTCCTACTAGGCACGTTAATATTAATTACAGCCTCATACACTCTTCATATATTCTTATCCACACAAATAAACACTTATACACTAAACCTGCCTATCCAACCCATACACTCACGAGAACACCTACTAATATCACTACATATTATACCACTTATACTAATCTCCTTAAAACCAGAACTAGTAATCTAGTGTGTGTAATTTAAAAAAAATATCAAGCCGTGACCTTGATAATAGGAGCCCTCCTCACACACCGAGGAGGTCAAAAGACCTGCTAACTCTTTAATCTGGTACTAACAACCCAGCCTCCTCTACCAAAGGATAAAAGTTATTCCAATGGTCTTAGGCACCAAAACTCTTGGTGCAAGTCCAAGTGGTAGAATATGGATACTTTAACCCCAACAATCACTACAGCTATCATCCTATCTATAGGTATTTCAATTGCCTTACCATCAACCAACATTAACAAGACTAAAAACAAACTAATAATACTATTTATTATTAGCTTAATTCCCCTAAATTCAGCGCTTAACAATAAAGAACTCACATTATCTTCAACACCTATAATCTTAACACCAACAGAAAATATTAACATCTCCCTAACATTAGATATGCTATCATTAACGTTTATACCAGTTGCCCTATTCATCACCTGGTCTGTATTAGAGTTCTCCCTTTGATATATAATACCTGACCCAAATGTTAATAAATTTATTAAATATTTATTAACCTTCCTAATTGCAATATTAATTATTATTACAGCAAACAATATGTACCAACTCTTTATTGGCTGAGAAGCCGTAGGCGTAATATCCTTCCTTTTAATTGGCTGATGATATGGTCGACCAGATGCTAACACAGCAGCCCTACAAGCTATTATCTATAATCGTATGGGGGATATCGGACTTATCATAACAACAGCCTGATTAATATCATCATCCTCAATAAACCTACAAGAAGCTATAATTTCACACAATATAACAATCATTCCAATACTAGGCCTATTGGCTGCAGCTGCAGGAAAATCTGCACAGTTTACCTTACACTCCTGACTCCCTTCAGCCATAGAAGGCCCAACACCAGTTTCAGCCCTACTCCACTCCAGTACAATAGTTGTAGCAGGTGTCTTCCTACTAACTCGATTTAGCCCTATGTTACAAAACAATACTATTATAAATATGTGTCTAGTCTTAGGAGCAACTACCACAGTATTTGCAGCTGCCTCAGCAGTTACCCATTTTGACATCAAAAAGATCATTGCACTATCCACAACCAGTCAACTAGGATTGATAATAACTATAATTGGATTAAATCAACCATCTCTAGCTTTCCTACATATAATTACCCACTCTTTCTTCAAAGCACTATTGTTTCTATGTTCTGGGTTATTTATTCATAACTTAAATAATGAACAAGATGTACGAAGCATAGGCGGACTACTTAACACTACCCCTATAACAGCAACATCATTAATCATCGCCAACCTATCACTAATGGGAATACCATTCCTATCAGGATTTTACTCAAAAGACACTATCATCGAAGTTATAATAAACTCGCATATCAACTCGTGAGCACTAACTATTACACTAACTGCTACCACCCTCTCTGCCATATACAGTACACGAATTATTCTACTTACCATTACCGGACACCCACGGACTATAAACATTATACACAAAGAAACAAAAGATATTATTAGTCCACTAATTCGACTAACTATTATATCTATCCTAGCAGGCACCTTAACAAAACTAACAACACTACAAACTACTACACTAACAACAATACCAAAAACCATTAAGCTAGCAACCCTAATTGCCACACTAACGGGAGTTACCCTATCAAATGACCGGGATTTCTTTATTAAACACATGTCACCTAAGAAATCAAAGACACTTAGCATTTTTTTTAACCAAATAGCCTTTTTCAACATACTCCACCGATCTGTCCCAATAAATATATTAAAAATAAGCCAACAAATCCTCACAGAACTAATAGACCTGTGAGCCTTAGAGAGCTGAGGACCCAAGGGTTTATCAAAAACACTAAAACCCATAATCTACCTATCAACACATCAAAAGAACATGATAAAAAGCTACATATCTATTTTCTTAATTACACTTATACTTTCACTCACTATTATAATAATCTAAAAGGCCGAAACCCACCTAAACGACCTCAACTAAGAATTACCAAAACAGAAAACAATACCACTAGTAAACCCCAAGAACACACCATCAAACCCACCCCACCAATATAATAAAGAACCCCACACCCATTTGTTTCTAAACACAATAATCCATCTCAACTAGGATATACCAATAAACCACCAAAACCATTACACAAATAAACCAAACTGGCAATAAAAAACACAATGATATATTTATGCCCCCCAGCACTAGCAAGACTCTCCTTATCCTTCTCAACACTTACACAATAACCAAAAACTACAATCAAACCCCCCAAATACACAATATATATTACTAAAGCAATAAACGTACGATCTATTAAAACCATTAACACACAACAAAAGAAAGAAGCCCCTATAAGAGCAATCACCCCCTGATAGGGGGCAAAGGTCACGCCAAGGGATACAACACTAAAAACTACAAAGATCGATACAAAATTTAACAGATAGTTTATTATAAACATAATTTTTGCCCACTAGAGTCCTGTGGCTCGAAAAACCACTGTTGTATATCAACTACAAAAATATGTCCAACCAGCATACCCTTCTTATCTCAAATTTATTACCCGTTGGGTCAAACATCTCCACCTGATGAAACTTTGGCTCTATATTATTATCTTGCTTATTTCTACAAACAACAACCGGATTTTTCCTAGCAATTCACTATACAGCCAACATTAACTTAGCATTTTCATCAGTTATTCACATTACACGAGATGTACCATACGGATGAATTATACAAAACACACATGCAATTAGCGCATCCGCATTCTTCATCTGTATTTATATCCACATCGCACGAGGACTCTATTACGGCTCATACCTAAATAAAGGAGTTTGACTAACAGGAGTTGCCTTGTTAACTACACTTATAGCAACAGCATTCTTCGGCTATGTACTACCCTGAGGACAAATATCATTCTGAGCAGCAACAGTAATTACTAACCTACTTACCGCAATCCCGTATCTTGGAACCTCACTAACAACTTGATTGTGAGGTGGCTTTTCTATTAACGATCCAACCCTTACCCGATTCTTTGCACTACACTTCATCCTTCCATTCCTAATCATCTCGTTATCCTCTATTCACATTATTATACTACACAATGAAGGATCCAGTAATCCCTTAGGAACAAACTCAGACATTGACAAAATTCCATTTCACCCATATCACTCATACAAAGATCTATTAATGTTTATTATCCTTATAACCATACTACTCTTAACCTTATCGTTTATACCCAACCTATTCAATGACCCAGAAAACTTCTCTAAAGCAAACCCCTTAATCACACCACAACATATCAAACCTGAATGATACTTTCTATTTGCATACGGAATCCTACGATCAATCCCCAATAAATTAGGGGGGGCATTAGCTCTTACTATGTCTATTATTATCCTAACCACAGCACCTTTTACTCACACCTCTTACACTCGATCTATAACATTCCGCCCTCTGGCACAAACTCTATTTTGAACATTAATTGCAACTTTTATTACTATTACATGAGCAGCTACTAAACCAATCGAACCCCCATTCCTCCTTATTAGTCAAACAACCTCAATCCTGTACTTCTCCTTTTTCATTATAAACCCAGTCCTCGGACTAGTAGAGAATATAATAATAAAATATAACTGCCCTAGTAGCTTACACAAAAGCATTGTTCTTGTAAACCAAAGACGGATTTTAATCCCTAGAGCATCAAAGAAGGGCACCCATCTCTGGTCCCCAAAACCAGTATTTTCATACTTTAAACTATTCTCTGGAAAATTATAATACTCTCCTGGCCCCCCCCCTACCCCCCCCGGGATTTTAAACCGGGTTCCGACTACTATGTAATATTATTCATTATTAGTCTTTATTTCACTATGTATAATCATACATTAATGTTTTGCCTCACGCCTATTAAACCAGAATTACTCTATAATTATTAGTATACAAAAATGGGATCGTACATCTAACTTGCCTCCACATTTCCCAGACGTTCCATGTTTTCTTGAATATTTATTATTCGTAACCATGACTATCCCGTTCCTAATGGTGTCCCTTAGTCTAGCTCAGCCCGTGAAACCCTCTATCCTTCCACTTCAGGCATACAGTCCTGCTTTTCACGGCCATATATTGTAACCCCTCCCACAGTGCTCTTTAAGAGGCCACTGGTTACACTCTCACGTCCATCTCAACGGCCCGGAACCATCCCTCCCTACTAGCTTTTTCCAAGGCCTTTGGTCGCACCCGTTATATTGGTACATATCACCTCATGTTCTTATCAGCCTGCTCGTTCCACCCCTGGTAGTCCTTTTTATCTCTACCTTTCACCTGACACCCATATATGCCCGTTACCGTTACCCCTACCGGGGTGGACAATCTAGTCCGGGTGGCGCAATATTCTTGGTCTAGCATATTCCCTATATGGATACATTCTCTCCATGATTATTAGACATATTTCTCTTATCGCCGGCTTTTCTCATTGTTTTTTTATAGCATTTTTACCGCTGTTTGCACAATTTTTAAACCCTATTTTTAAAAATCTTACTTTCACGATACGACAAAACTATAATAAACAACGTTCCCAAAAAAGTATAATTATTTTTATACAACCTTACATTCAACCCCCCCCCATACTCCTACTATTTTAATGGTTTTTCCGTATCTATATTACAATACTGATTTTTTATAATAAAA